TTCGTCGGCTGGACATGTCCTTCAAAATCTTTTGTTCCAGAGACAGGTTTCAAATGTGTTCTATCCCGGAGTGAGTCGGCCAAAGACAGGTGGTTGGCCCCGGCCCCGAATGGAACTGTATTACTAGCTTCGCGTAATCAACTTTCCGCGGGATAGGGAGAAGAGATAGCTGAACCATCAGATCTTCTCTTTTATTCCAAGAGGGTTACTTTATCATCATCTACGTTTCAACGACCTGGGATTGTGGCTATCACTCTCACCCCGTTCGAATCATCTATGCTATTCGGACACGAACGACTAAAAGTCCCTACGGCCTGCCTGTACTGAGAGAGGCGTATAACTCTTCTCCCGGGTTGGGTTGGCCGGAATATGGATTCCTGTTGCTGGCCAGGCCTATATATATATTATGGACCTCATGTCCTGAGGTGGAGGGGTGCAAGACTGTTGTCTGTACGGTGAAGTACATTGACCGCTTTGACAGCTAACGATTTGTGCGCATACTGTTATATGTAAAAGAAAAGTCGTTATCCTGGTAATTTATATTGTTATATGACTTTTATGGTACCATACCCTAGTATTATTGATTATGAAGTTCTCATATTAGCCTTTATACAATTGCTAGAGCAGTACGCTTACAATATTGATTCCGAGTATGTTAAATTTAACATGGGATATACAATGCATTTACCTACATTCTATGATGTCTCATATACTTTAGGTAAGTCTATTCCATTGTGTGATCCTTTAGGTAATAAACTTCAAAAAAAGAGGATCTATGATCTAATTGAGCAACAAGTGAGGTTATACGCTGATAGATATCAGGATGCTTTGATAAAAGGTGTCTTCCTTAATATCTATTATGAATCAAGTGAAAGCCCTAAATTATTAGACTTTCCTAATATACCTTATTCTGATATGATTGGAAATATTTTCAAAGTTATGGATTCTGATATTATCAGTGGTAATCTACCAGAAGTCAAATCACTGATGAATAAACAGAGTCGTATTCCCGCTAAGATAACCTCAATCAAAGGAAATAATATACAAGAAACTCGTCCATTCATTGTTGCCGATATAGAGACTATAATGGTGAATAATGTTCATGTTCCTTATGCTGCTGGTTTCTTAGTGGTTAATCCCGGTGATGATCTGACTTCCATCCCTGACTATTCTATGAAGATCTTTTTCTGTGAAAATCACATAACTTTCTATCCTAACTTTGAAGATAGGAGTAAAAGAATGTTATTTGATTTTATATCTAATTTGGAAGAATGTGTTAAAAAAAATAGTAGGCTTCGAACTGTTTATTTCCATAATTTTTCCCGATTTGATGGTATTTTCATTCTTAGGTATTATGCTTTACTTGGTAATAAGTATAAAATCAAACCCTTGGTTAGGAATCATAAACTTTACGAGTTGAAAGTCTATATTAACGATAAATTCTTCTTACGTTTTAGAGATTCTCTCACATTTCTTCCTGGAAATCTAAGAACATTGGGAAGTACATTATGCCCAGAATTAGACCCAAAAGGTTCTATCCCACATGAGGATTTGGTTGTGGATAATCTTCTGGTTCAAAGTAAGGATTTGATAAACTATCTTCGACAAGATATCCTTATCTTAGGTGGTGTGATGTTAAAGGCTCAAGAGATTTTTAGGTCTAAGTACCAGATTGATATAGAGAATGTGATGACAGTGTCATCGCTTTCCATGAAGATCTTTCGTAAGAAATATTTTGATGATGAGAACTTTCATATCAATATACCTAATAGAAACCAAGACACATTTATTAGGCGCGGTTATTATGGTGGTCATGTGGATGTCTATAAGCCCTATGGTGAAAATCTTTACTACTATGATGTAAACTCATTATATCCTTATATTATGAAATCCTATCCGATGCCTTGTGGTGTCCCCGTCTGGCATAATAATTTGGAGGACGTAGATTTGGATAGCTTGTTTGGCTTTATTGAGGCCTATGTTGTCTGTCCTACTAGTATATCACATCCATTCTTACCCTATAAGGAAAAATTGGGTACTTTACTCTTTCCTACAGGTAAATTCATAGGTGTCTTTTATAGCGAGGAGTTGAAGTTCGCACGTGATTTAGGTTACCAGATTATACCACTTAGGGGCTATTTGTTTGAGAAGAAGTCCAGTCCTTTCGAAAGCTTCATCTCTGACCTCTATGAAAGCAGACTCGAAGCCAAGAAAGCTGGTGATGAGCCAATGACTTATATTTATAAGATTATAATGAACTCGCTCTATGGTAGATTTGGTATTAATCCTGAGAGTACAGTAACAGAGATCTGCAATCAAAAGAGATACGAGGAATTGCTGAAGAAGGATGATTTTCAATCAGCAGAACAGCTTACCGATCATTATTATATTGTCAATTACATTTCCAATAGTAGCTTTGTAGACGATGATGACTGGAAAGCTCTAAGATGTCGGCTGTTCACTTATCGGCAGCTATTACAGCTTGTGCTCGTATTCATAT